TATTTTTCTAGTATACTCACAAGCATTTCTGACTTATCTTACTTATCTTATACTATACTTCACCTAGGCACTTATCATTCATTGGCGGGGGAGAACTTTTATGATAAAGAACGAAAATTCGGATAGAGAAGCAAAAGTGTTAGCTCAACATATATGTATGTCTGTTTTCAAAGCACGAAGAGTAATTGATCAGATTCGCGGACGTTCTTATGAAGAAACACTCATGATATTGGAACTAATGCCTTATAGGGCATCTTATCCAATTTTAAAATTAGTTTATTCTGCAGCAGCAAATGCTAGTCATAATATGAGTTTGAATGAAGCTGATTTATTTATTAGTAAAGCTGAAGTCAATAGAGGTGCTATTGTGAAAAAGTTAAGACCCCGGGCTCGAGGGCGTAGTTATCTGATAAAAAAAACCACTTGTCATATAAAGATTTTTTTAAAAGAAAAATCTAAATTTTAGATTCCTATTTAGAAAAAAGAATGGATGGAAAAATAATATAAAAATATGGGACAAAAAATAAATCCACTTGGTTTCAGACTTGGAACAACTCAAAGTCATTATTCTTTTTGGTTCGCAAAACCAAAGAATTTTTCCAAGGGTCTACAAGAAGATGAAAGAATACGGAATTGTATTAAGGACTATGTAAAAAAAAATAAGAGAATATCCTCAGGTTTCGAAGGAATTGCCCATATAGTAATTCAAAAAAGAATAGATTTGATTCAGGTCATAATCTATATTGGATTTCCCAATTTATTAATAGAAGGACGAACACGGGGAGTCGAAGAATTACAGATGAATGTACAAAAAGAATTTCATTCTGTAAACCGGAGACTCAACATTGCTATCACAAGAATTGAAAAGCCTTATGGACAACCTAATATTCTTGCAGAATATATAGCTTTACAATTAAAAAATAGAGTCTCATTTCGAAAGGCAATGAAAAAAGCTATTGAATTAACTGAACAAACGGGTACAAAAGGGATTCAAGTGCAAATTGCAGGGCGTATCGACGGAAAAGAGATTGCACGTGTCGAATGGATCAGAGAAGGCAGGGTTCCCTTACAAACAATTCGCGCTAAAATAGATCACTGTTCCCATACAATTAGAACTATCTATGGAGTCTTAGGCATCAAAATTTGGATATTTGTAAACCAAGAATAAGAAAAGAGAAAAAAGAAGAAGAATGGACCTTTCTTTATTTCGCCATTCTGGTCATCGATAGAAAAAATTTATAAACTCTTTTCTTCTTTTTCTTAATCAAAGAAAAACGAACAATTCTAATTCTATAAGGTTGAATAAAAATTTGATTTACCCTTTAATTTAATTTAGATTTTAGTATAATTGCTATGCTCAGTGTGTGACTCGTTAGTTTTTTCTTTAGAATTGAGAATTGAGATTGAAAAAAAAAAGGCTAACCCCACTATAAACTTAGTAACTATCAAAACTAAAGAAACTCAAAACTAATAACCAACTTATTGCTTCGTATTGTCGAGATCCCAAGAAACAGTCACTATATGACTGAATCGATCATATAGTTGTAGCATTGTAGCAACTGAAATTCTTTTCATAAAAAAGAGATCTGATTATGGATTGTGAAAAAAAAAGGGATGTGGAAAAATGGAAGGATGATAGAAAGAGAGAATAAAGATCTCAATGATATAGGATTCCCATATGTATGGTTTATGAAAAATTACCCCATAAAAAAGGCAGTGTTATAAAGCATCAACATCAATATAAAATAAAAATACAAAATATACAATTACAATACAATAGTATACAATTACAATACAATATACAATTCTAATACAATAGAATAAGAAATATACAAATAAGAAATAGAAAGAAGATAGAAACATAGAATAAAATAGAATAAATAATAAATAAAATAAAAGAAAATAAATTCAAATAATAAAATAATAATATAAAGAATAGAAAATAGAGAATAATTTAATTGAGCTTCGGGTTAAGAAAAACTGAGGAGATTGACTCGGAAACAAATAAGAGATTTTGTTGAGAGCTCCATTGCAGAGTTCAGGCCTAAACATTAATGGAGAAGCTATAGGAACGATGGAACCTGTGACTACATAGGATTTGAAAACGAATCAATCCTAATGATTCATTGGGTAGGATGGCGAAATGAACCAAGAAAAAATGGATTTCTTCTGAATGGTCATGAATTGATCCTACAAATGAAGGAGGAAAGAGTCAATATTCGCCCGCGAAACCTTTCTTTATTTTTAATTTTTATTTCATTTAAGGATTTCATTTATTGGCGTGATTCAATTTCAATAGAGGTAAAGTAAAATACTTGAGAAATCTTGATAAAAGAAAGAAGCATTATATATAAACAAATACACCTAGTTATCTAGTTAGTTATATATAAAGTTACCTATGTAACAAATTCAATATAAAAAGATTAGTATATTCTTTCTTTTCATTTTGATAGAATGAAATACATAAATACATGTGTATATTTAATATTCTTGAATCATTTCATTCGCGAGGAGCTGGATGAGAAGAAACTCTCATGTCCGGCTCTGCAGTAGAGATGGAATTAAGAAACAACCATCAACTATAACCCCAAAAGAACCAGATTTCGTAAACAACATAGAGGTAGAATGAAGGGAATATCTTGCCGAGGCAATCATATTTGTTTTGGCAGATATGCTCTTCAGGCACTTGAACCTGCTTGGATCACAGCTAGACAAATAGAAGCAGGGCGAAGAGCAATGACACGATATGCACGTCGTGGTGGAAAGATATGGGTACGTATCTTTCCCGACAAACCTGTTACTTTAAGACCTACAGAAACACGTATGGGTTCGGGCAAGGGATCCCCCGAATATTGGGTATCCGTTGTTAAACCGGGCCGAATACTTTATGAAATGAGTGGAGTATCAGAAACTGTAGCCAAAACTGCTATGGAAATAGCTGCATGCAAAATGCCTATACGAACTCAATTTGTTATTTCAGGATAGGTAAACAAAAGTAAAAGAAGAAGGAAGGAGTATTTAGAATGAAAAAAAAACCACAGATTTATTTATCTCTGGACAGACAATATTTCTTTTTTCCATTATCCCTTGCATTGAAATAAGAGATTCAAATAAGAATGATATGATTCAACCTCAGACCCTTTTGAATGTAGCGGATAACAGTGGAGCTCAAGAATTGATGTGTATTCGAATCATAGGAACCGGTAATCACCGATATGCTCATATTGGCGATGTTATTGTTGCTGTAATCAAAGAAGCAGTGCCCAACATGCCTCTAGAAAGATCAGAAATAATTAGAGCTGTGATTGTACGCACGTGTAAAGAACTCAAACGTGACAACGGCATGATAATACGATATGATGACAATGCAGCGGTTATCATTGATCAAGAAGGAAATCCAAAAGGAACTCGAATCTTTGGTGCGATTGCTCGAGAATTGCGACAGTTGAATTTTACTAAAATAGTTTCATTAGCACCCGAAGTCTTATAGATGAAAATAGGATATATCCTATCTATTCTATATATAGAAATCTAGATATAGAAATATAGAAAATAGAAATAGAATATTCAAATATCTGAAATAGATCCGATTAATAGATTGTGTCTCATGCATATATTTGAGATTTAGAATAATTTTTTAGAATTTAATAATTTCAAAAAAGAAATTCAATAAAAAATAAAACAAAAAAGAAGCATGTTGATTATATCAAAATGAGGAGGCACCAATAACTATAGTTCGTCATGGGTAGGGACATTATTGCCGATATAATAACTTCTATAAGAAATGCTGACATAGATCAAAAGGGAAGAGTTCAAATAGTATCTACTAATATCACTAAAAACATTGTGAAAATACTTTTACGAGAAGGTTTTATTGAGAACGTTCGAAAACATCAAGAAAGTAAAAAAAATTTCTTGGTTTCAACCTTACGACATAGAAAGACTAGGAAAGGGAATAAAATGATTTTAAAGCGTATAAGCCGACCCGGTCTACGAATCTATTCCAACTATCAACGAATTCCTAAGATTTTAGGTGGAATGGGAATTGTAATCCTTTCTACTTCTCGAGGTATAATGACAGATCGAGAAGCTCGACTAGAAAAAATTGGAGGAGAGATTTTGTGTTATATATGGTGATTCTCCTGGGGTACCCTAATTTTCTCTCGAACTTACTATTTGTAAAATAGAGAGGAGAAGTGAATTATAGAACTCTTCCTCTATTAGTTGATACTTAAAGGGGGTTCCCTGGAATGAAAGAACAAAAATTGATTCATGAGGGTTTAATTACTGAATCACTTCCCAACGGTATGTTCCGAGTTCGGTTAGATAATGAAGATCTAATTCTAGGTTATATTTCAGGGAGAATCCGGCGCAGTTTTATACGTATACTACCCGGAGATAGAGTCAAAATCGAAATGAGTCGTTATGATTCAACCAGGGGACGTATAATTTATAGACTTCGCAAAAAAGATTCGAACGATTAGATCATTCTTTTAAACATCCTTTTCGTAGGGGTATAATTCGAAGTTCAAAAATGCAATAAACTGATTCTTTTTTCCAAAGAAATAGATTCAGAATGAAAGTAAGGAATGATAAATATGAAAATAAGGGCTTCTGTTCGTAAAATTTGTGAAAAATGTCGCTTGATTCGTAGGCGGGGGCGAATTATAGTCATTTGTTCCAATCCGAGACATAAACAGAGACAGGGGTAATCCTTCTCAAGTTCTAAATCAAGTACTTTTTCAAACCCATGTACATGTAAAAAGAAAGAAGAAAGGATTCGTTTTCATATGAAATGGATATCCCCGTATCTTTCTGTAGATTTCTGATTCTTCTTTCTTTTTCTTTTATTCTTATGAATATGATCTAATAAAATATGACAAAACCTATAGCAAAAATTGGTTTACGTAAGAATGCACGTATTGGTTCAAATAAGAATGAACGTAGAATACCAAAAGGAGTTATTCATGTTCAAGCGAGTTTCAACAATACTATTGTAACTGTTACAGACGTACGAGGTCGGGTGGTTTCTTGGGCTTCCGCAGGTACTTCTGGATTCAGAGGCACAAGAAAAGGAACACCCTATGCTGCTCAAGCCGCGGCATTTAATGCTATTCGTACATTAGTTGATCAGGGTATGCAACGAGCAGAAGTTATGATAAAAGGTCCAGGTCTCGGAAGAGATGCGGCATTACGAGCCATTCGTAGAAATGGGATGCTATTAAGTTTCGTACGTGATGTAACACCCATGCCGCATAATGGATGTCGCCCCCCTAAAAAAAGACGTGTGTAGAAAATCAGAATTCAAGAGATTCCAAGAGAAAGAAATGATTCAATGATCTGATCCAATAATCATAAAGAAAAGAAAAATAATAGTATGGTTCGAGAAGAAGTAGCAGGATCCACTCGAACACTACAGTGGAAATGTGTTGAATCAAGAGTAGACAGCAAGCGTCTTTATTATGGTCGTTTTGTTCTGTCCCCGCTTATGAAAGGTCAAGCCTATACTATAGGTATTGCTATGCGTAGGGCTTTACTTGGAGAAATAGAAGGAACATATATCACACGTGCAAAATCTGAAAATGTGCTGCATGAATATTCTACGATAGCGGGTATTGAAGAATCAGTACATGAGATTTTAATAAATTTGAAAGAGATTGTATTGAGAAGTAATCTCTATGGAGTTAGGGACGCATCCATTTGCGTCAGGGGTCCAAAATACATAACAGCTCAAGATATCATCTCACCACCTTCTGTAGAAATAGTTGACACGACACAGCATATAGCTAACCTGACAGAACCAATTGATTTGTGTATTGAATTACAAATCAAGAGAGATCGCGGATATCGTATGAGACCCACAAATGAATCTCACGATGGAAGTTATCCTATAGATATTGTATCTATGCCTGTTCGAAATGCGAATCATAGTATTCATTCTTATGGGAATGGGAATGAAAAACAAGAGATACTCTTTCTAGAAATATGGACGAATGGAAGTTTAACTCCTAAAGAAGCACTTTATGATGCTTCTCGTAATTTGATTAATTTATTGATTCCTTTTCTACATGCAGAGGAAGAGGACACGAATCTCAAGGAAAATGAAAACAGATGGAATCTACCCCTTTTTTCCTTTCAAGACAGATTCACTAATCTTAAGAAAAACAAAAAAGGAATTCCATTGACATGTATTTTTATTGACCAATCAGAATTGTCTTCCAGGACCTATAATTGTCTCAAAAGGTCCAATATACATACATTATTGGACCTTTTGAGTCACAGTCAAGAAGATCTTATGAAAATGGAAGATTTTCGCATAGAAGATGTAAAACAGATATTGGGCACTCTACAGAAGCATTTTGCAATCAATTTACCTAAGAAAAAGTTTTCATTTTAAATCCATTGGACTTTTTTTTCATTTTTTAGTTTTTAGAAATAAAAAAATAAAAAAGAATAGAATGAGTTTTTAATCTTCGACACGGTCCATATATTTGCAGAATAGATCATAATAAGATAGATGTATCTAGGGAAGATCCAGAAGGGGATCTTCCTTAGATACCTATGTCGTGGTATTTAACGGTTTAATCAATTTGAAAAAGACCTAAAGTTAGGGATTTCTCAATAGGTAAAGTTGCTCCAATACCTAACCAAAGAGCTACTGCGGTACCGATCAAAAAGACTGTTGTAGCTACTGGACGACGAAATGGATTTTGGAATTTATTGACATTCTCCAAAAAAGGTACTGTCAATAATCCTATTGGTACTGAAACCATTAAAAGAACACCCAATAACTTATTGGGTACTGTGCGAAGTATTTGAAATACGGGAAAAAAGTACCATTCGGGTAATATTTCCAACGGAGTTGCAAACGGATCCGCCGGTTCACCGATCATTGACGGCTCTAGAACTGCTAAGCCCACATTACATGCAATAGTGCCTAGAATTACTACTGGAAAAATATATAAAAGATCGTTGGGCCATGCAGGTTCTCCATAATAATTATGTCCCATCCCTTTAGCCAATTTAGCTCTTAATACAGGATCATTCAAATCAGGTTTCTTTGTTATTTGGATAGGTGAATTATTGTAGATCCATCCCCCAAAGGAACCGGACATGATAATTTTTTATCATCCGGCTCGAGCAAGAATCAAAAGAATTACAGAAATAGATCCATAGAACAGAAATAGGTCCTAAGTCCATAGAATATCTATATTTCTATATTTCATACATATCTACATATATAATGTATAATGACTCTATGTAAGAAAAGATTTATCAAATTCCATTTCCCCGAGTTGCAACGATTCATTGTAAAGAATTCAGTTCTGGCAACAAGGAAATGCTCAATATCCAAGTAGGCTTACAAATTCGATCATGATCAAGTGCTTTTTGGATTGTCTCATTCATGTCTTTTGGTTGGTATTTATCCCCACAACATCTCGATTGTGTTACATACAAAAATACAAAGTTATTACTTGTTACTAATAAAGTCTAGCCCTTGTGCTTCCTTAGATCCCTTATTTAACTCCGATAGTATCATAGATCGGGGTCGATGCAGAGGAAATGAATGCATCTACATACTATAAAAAACTTACTAAGATTACTATCAAATTAATACGAAATACTAATACTAGCAATTAATTATAAGAAATTTACTAAAAAAAGAAAGAAAAATGAAACAAAGTGGAATAATAAATAGAACATTGGATTCCACATCACTTATTCTAGGGATCTTACGGAGCCTTTTCATGCATGACATGATTCGGGTATGATCATAGAAAATATTCTCCTCAAGCGAACCGGCCTATCCTATGCTACATAAAGGGACTTACGTGATGGTTGGATGCGGAGACACATTGGGTTGTGAATTCCAACGTGGCGGATAAAATCATATATCTGCATGGACCAATCAATAGTTCAAGTCACACACTCCCATAATCCATCCTCTTTTAGGAAAATATACTTCAACTATTCGATTCGTATCAAATAAACAATACTTCAGAGTTGAATAGAAGTATCCAAATAACATGCCTTATTTTGAAATAATCCATATTTGTAGCAATGAAAGACTCTTGTTCCTCCCCGATATGATAAATTACAAATATCTATGATCTGCCTTCTCTATAAAGGACCCGAAATACCTTGCTTACGTATCATTGAAAAGTGCATTAACATAAATACGGCAGTAAGAAGAGGCAATACAAAAGTATGTAAACTATAAAAACGAGTCAAAGTGGATTGGCCCACACTAGCACTTCCACGTAATAATTCTACCAAAGGCGATCCTATTATAGGAATAGCTTCAGGCACGCCTGTTACAATTTTTACTGCCCAATAGCCAATTTGGTCCCGAGGTAAGGAATAACCAGTTACGCCAAAAGATGCGGTCAATACAGCCAGAACCACCCCTGTAACCCAAGTTAATTCGCGGGGTTTTTTAAAACCACCCGTAAGATACACACGAAATACGTGCAAGATCATCATTAGAACCATCATACTTGCTGACCATCGATGAACTGATCGAATTAACCAACCAAAGTTGGCCTCAGTCATTATGTATTGAACAGAGGAAAAAGCCTCTGTAACAGTTGGACGATAGTAAAAGGTCATAGCAAAACCCGTAGCTACTTGTACTAAAAAACAAGTAAGTGTAATTCCCCCTAGACAATAAAATATGTTGACATGAGGAGGAACATATTTACTAGTTATATCATCTGCAATCGCTTGAATCTCGAGACGTTCCTCGAACCAATCATATACTTTATTGAGATAGGTAACCCAAGAAAGACTCCCCCTCTGAGAGCCGTATATGAGAATTTCATCTCGTACGGCTCAAGCCGAAACACACAAATACTAGTTTCAACGGATATGGAATAGAGAGTTTAAAACTTCTTGTGGCTTAGCCGCTTGACTCGATTTGACCAAAAGATACGAAGTAAGAAAAATCCGGAATCTCTTCTTTGTGATGATAATGCCAAGAAATACAATCTCAAGTTGGCTCATCCATCTTTCTTTATGTTAATCCTGACAGGCCTCTTGAATCTTCTCTTCCCTATCTTCTTTTTTGATAGGAATTCTCTTGTTGAGACCCTATGAATCAATTGAAACCTCAGATTCATACTAAAACCACGATGATTTAAGAAAACCAAAGCTAAACTCAAAGGTTTTCTGAGTAAAAACCATTTGATCATCACTTCTTTAATGAATGTAATAACTCAACAAAATCTAGAGAAAGAGATTTCTTTCGGTCAAAAGAAGTATGAAGGAAAGAATTGTTTGATTTATAAAAGACCTATTTCCATTTTTTTAATCCGGTTGCGAGGTCTGAATAATAGGTATGAATCATAGTTCAAATATTTCTTTTCTTGATCTATTCTATATAGTCCGTGCTCCAGAGACTAGAATAAATATCTGACGAGGTAGAATCATCTTGATAGAGATGACAGGTCCATTCTCTGTATTATCAATAGGATCAATTATAACAAGTCACACGCTCATATTCCGGAAATGAAATATCGAAACAAATAAATTTCACGATCGAACTACCAGAATGGTCTATAAATCCAAGTCTTAGGTAATCTTAAGTTGAAGTATTAAGTATTTTAAGCATTAAGTAAGTATAAGTAAAATAATCTTTTTTGATTGAAAAACTAAGACTTTCTAGTTTTTATGAACTAATTAATTAAAATTCCATCCAGTAAAACAGATGAATTATAAATTTCTAAAATAATAGATAGAAATATTGCAAATAGAGCCATTGCAACTCCCATAAGTGGTGTAGTCCCCCACCCTGGAGCTACTTTTCCATATTCCGAATTCAATGGTTTCAATAAACTCCCTACGCCAGTTCGTCTTGGCCCAGATCTAGAACTACTCTCAACGGTTTTTGTAGCCATAAATCCTCTTTTATCATGGGTTGAAATCTGTTGACTTTGTATACCATTCCGTTGTAGTTGTAAATAAACGACATTATCGTGATCCTTTGTGATCTTGAAATTAT